TAGCATTGGGTAGACCTTATACAATAACTGTACTAGCTCTACCGTATCTTTTGTTTCATTTCTTCTGGAACAATCACAAACACTTTTTTGATTATGGATCTACTACCAGAAACTCAATGCGTAATCTTAGCATTCAATGCGTATTCCTGAATAATCTAATTTTTCAATTATTCAACCATTTCATTTTACCAAGTTCAATGTTAGTCAGATTAGTCAACATTTATATGTTTCGATGCAACAACAAGATATTATTTGTAACAAGTAGTTTTGTTGGTTGGTTAATTGGTCACATTTTATTCATGAAATGGGTTGGATTGGTATTAGTCTGGATACAGCAAAATGATTCTATTAGATTTAATGTACTTATTAGATCTAATATGGCTCGAATCTTTAGTATTCTCTTATTTATTACCTGTGTCTACTATTTAGGCAGAGTACCGTCACCCATTATTACTAAGAAACTGAAAGAAACCTCAGAAACGGAAGAAAGGGGGGAAAGCGAGGAAGAAACAGATGTAGAAATAGAAACAACTTCCGAAACAAAGGGGACTAAACAGGAACAAGAGGAATCCACTGAAGAAGATCCTTCTCCTTCTCTTTTTTCGGAAGAAAAGGAGGATCCGGACAAAATGGATGAAACAGAAAAGATCCGAATGAATGGAAAGGGAAAAACAAAGGATGAATTCCACTTTAAAGAGACACGCTATAAAAATAGACCAATTTATGAAACTTCTTATCTAGATGGGAATCAAGAAAATTCGAAGTTAGAAATATTTCAAGATAAAAAGGATAAAGAGATATTCTGGTTTGAAAAACCTCTTGTTAATATTCTTTTCGACTATAAACAATGGAAGCGACCATTTCGATATATAAAAAATGATCGATTTGAAAATAAAATAGAAAATAAATAAAAATGAAATAAATAAAAATGTAAAAATTTTTTCTTATAATATAATTATAATATAACTTATTTTTAATATAAATTAACTTACTTTTAAATTTTATAATTTAAAAAATGAAAATGAATAAAAAAATGAATACATAAAATAAATACAATAAGAGATAAGAAGAAATTCGGCCACCACCTATATATTTGATACCCTCTCCGACAAAAAAACTTGTAATACCGACTCCATTCGTAATTCCTTCAATTACTCGTTTATCAAAAAAATGAGTTAGTTGAGCTAATCCTCTTATACCGTTATTGAAGGATATTGCATAAAAAACATCTATGTAACCACGATTATATGACCAATCATATATCACATTTATTATTTTTTCCCAAAGAATTCGATTGGGAACACTTTTAAGAAATGAATTTCGGAAGTTCAAATTTTGTAAAGATGAATAAACAGGCTTATATAAAAAAGACGCTATAAATATTCCGATATAAGCTATACTCAATGAAAAACTTGCATTTGTCACAAATTCATACCAATACACAGAATTATTTGAATTTTGATATATTATAGCTGGAGTTAACAATTTTGATAATATATCAAAATCCATTCCTTGTTGATTCAAAGGAATTCCTATGGCTCCAACGAACAAAGTAAATATACCTAATACAAGCATAGGAAATAGCATAGTACTATCCGATTCATGGGGATACGAAAAAGTGTTCTTAATGCCAAAATGAGCAATAGTAATAAAGGGTCGCGTCATCTTTCTTATATTAATATCAATTGGATATGTCTTCTTCCCCAAAAAAGAAATCCTTTCATTATTATTCATTGTTAATAAAGATAATAACCGAAAATCTTTTTTAATTATTTTTTTCCCTTCTTTATCTTTACCCCATAGAGATATTGAATAAAACGAGTTATTTGTTTTGCCGCTGTAATTTTGAAAATTAACATTTAAAGAGCCCTCAAACGTAAGTAAATAGATCCGAAACATATAAAATGCAGTTAATCCTGCTGTGGAAAAAGCTATTATTGCAAAAATCGGTGAATACAACCAACTATCATTAAGAATTTCATCTTTGGACCAAAAACAGGCAAGGGGTGGAATACCACAAAGGGAAAGTATACCTAATAAAAAAGCAGTTTTTGTAATTGGCACATGTTTTATTAAACCACCCATAAGAACCATATTTTGACTTTTATCTGGAGAATATCCAACAATAGCTTCCATTGAATGAATGATTGATCCGGACCCTAAAAACAACAATGCTTTTGAATAAGCATGAGTAATCAAATGAAATAAAGCAGCTCGATAAGACCCAATACCTAGAGCTAACATCATATAACCCAATTGAGACATTGTAGAATAGGCTAAACTTCTCTTAATATCTTTTTGAGCAAGAGCTAAAGTAGCTCCTAATAGTAATGTTATTATACCTATTAAGGCTATTATATTCATTATGTAAGGTATAACCATAAAAAGAGGAAGAAGCCGAGCGACAAGAAAAATTCCTGCTGCTACCATAGTAGCAGCATGTATAAGAGCTGAAATAGGAGTAGGTCCTTCCATAGCGTCAGGTAACCATACGTGAAGGGGGAATTGAGCGGATTTAGCAATTGCACCAGAAAATAATAAGAAGGCACACAAAGTAACAAATAAAAAATGAACTTCATTATTATAAATCAAACTATTGAATATTTCAAACAAATCCCGAAATTCGAAACTGCCCGTTATCCAATAAAGACCTAAAATTCCTAATAATAAACCAAAATCCCCGACACGATTAGTTACAAACGCTTTTTGACAAGCATTCGCGGCAATCGGTCGTGTGAACCAAAAACCTATTAATAGATAAGAACACACTCCAACTAATTCCCAAAAAATATAAATTTGTATCAAATTAGAACTAGTCACTAATCCCAGCATTGAAGTATTGAAAAAACTCATATAAGCAAAAAATCTCAAATATCCTTGATCATGAGACATATAATTGTCACTATAAATAAGAACCATAATTCCAACAGTAGTAATTAAGATTAACATAATAGAAGTAAGTGGATCGATCAAGTAGCTGAACTCTAAAGAAAAGTCATTATTGATGGTCCAAGACCATACATATTGATAGATATAACTGTTATTTATTTGCTGAATAGACAGATTGGCTGAAAAAATCATAACTATACTTAACAATAAAACACTAGGAAAAGCCCACATGCGGCGAAGATTTTTTGTTGCCTTCGGAAAAAGGAGAAGTCCCACCCCTATTAACATAGGAATTATAACTGGAATGAAAGGTATGATCCATGAATATTGGTATGTATATTCCATAAAAATAAATAAAAATCTTTTATTCTTAGTTAACTGTTTCTGATTCATCAGCTCTTATTTTTTGAAAGGAGTCAGTTAATAAAAAAAATTAAGATAAGATATGTAAAACTAAAATAAATATTTTTTATTCTTAATTATTCTAAATCTTTTGCAAATACTTCAAACAAAAAAAAAAATAAAAATTTCAATTCTTATTACTTATTACAATTTACATAATACAATATTTTAATCTCTAGAGAGAGTAAGAACAAATAATTAGACCAAAAAGAATATGTTATTTTAATAGAATTCATAAAAGACAGATACAGTCCATAACTTAACCCCCCCCCCAAAAAAAAAAGAGTTATTTTTTTTTTTTTAGTTCGTTTATTCAGAATCATTAACCAATGAAGTTTTTTAATTGAGTGAAGAAATTACAAAAATAAAAGGACTTCTTTTTTATATAAAAAATAATGTATACTTTAACAGATTAACTACTAGTCTCATTTTAATTTTACAATTTTCATTAGGTGCACTCTTTTTTTGAGCTTGACCAATTAAGCAATTAATATAAATAAAAATTATTAACGTTTTTTTATTAAATTCAAAAATAAAAGTTTGGTTTCTTAAACTTTTTGATGTATTTTATTACATGTATAAATATAGCATGACGAAAATAAACAACATAAAGGCACAACCGCTTTGGTTTATATTTTTTTATGAAAAGAGTCGAATTTAGACAATAAAGAGAGAATTATATAGTAAAAAACAATTGGTTTTGAACAATAGATGTCTTTCACATCCAACTATAGAACTGAATACCCTATCATAATTTTTTAATGGCAGTTCCAAAAAAACGTACTTCCATATCAAAAAAACGAATTCGTAAGAATATTTGGAAAAGGAAGGGGTATTGGGTAGCATTAAAAGTTTTTTCATTAGCGAAATCTCTTTCTACAGGGAATTCAAAAAGTTTTTTTGTACAACAAGAAATAAATAATTAAACATTGGAATAATCTGGATCTATCTCTGACTCTAAAAAGAGTCTAGTTTTGAATTTCGTTTAGAATTTATACTAATTTATATAGAATAATCTTTTTATATATAAATTAGTATATCTATATATAAATTATTTTCAAATAGGAAAGAACAAATATTTATTAGAAAAGAACAAACATAATATAAGATCTTTAATCCAAATTAATGATTCGTTGAAACTAATTTTTTAAGTTTAAAACTTGTTTTGGAATTTTCTGAACACTCATTTTAAAAAATGATTATCAATATATATAATCCTTATCCTTATATATCCCTTATATCCCTCGTATAAAATATCCACCTAAATGCGACAAGAAGCTTTTATCAATGGATATTTTATACGAGAAATGTATCAATTTTGGTCATAAAAAAAATAATAAAAAGAAAAAAAGAACATTGAATTGCGGTAAAAACTATGTAGTTAGAAAAGTTCCATTTTAGCAGAGTATAAACTAAAAGAACTCCATTGTTAATGTTACGTTAAATAAAATAATAAAAAATAAGGATTATTATTGTAACTAGGTTCAAATCACTATTTTTTAAACGAGTTTTGATTCATCAATTTCTTTATTCATGAATTTCAATGTTTCTTATAAAATAAAACTAAAAAATATTGTGAGTACTTTAACCTCGACAATTGAATAAAAATAGGTTATTCTGATTTCGAAAAGCCGCTATGGTGAAATCGGTAGACACGCTGCTCTTAGGAAGCAGTGCTAGAGCATCTCGGTTCGAGTCCGAGTGGCGGCATGGCATCTTATAAAAGAGTAAGCCCTATAATGATAATGAATTCTATTCCCGATTTCCATTTCTATAATTGGGAGATTCTCCTCTTTTTTTATAATTTTTTTATGATATTTTCCATTTTAGAGCATATATTAACTCATATATCCTTTTCGGTTGTTTCAATTATAATTTCAATTCGTTTGATAATCTTATTAGTTAATGAAAGCGTAGGACTATATGATTCATCAGAAAAAGGCATAAAAACTACTTTTGTCTGTATAACAGGATTATTAGTTACTCGTTGGATTTATTCAAGGCATTTACCTTTAAGTGATTTATACGAATCATTCATTTTTCTTTCATGGAGTTTGTCCATTATTCATATGGTTCCGTATTTAAAAAAAAATATAAACCCTTTAAGCGCAATAACCGCGCCAAGTGTTATTTTTACCCAAGGCTTTGCTACTTCTGGTTTTTTAACCGAAATGCATCAATCCGTACTATTAGTACCCGCTCTCCAATCTCATTGGTTAATGATGCATGTAAGTATGATGGTATTTGGCTATGCATCTCTTTTATGTGGATCATTATTATCAGTAGCTCTTATAGTCATTACATCTCGCAAAGTCATAAGTCTTTTTGAGAAAAGCAATAATGAGTCGTTTTATTTTGATGAGATCCAATACATGAACGAAAGAAACAATGTTTTATGGAACACTTCCTTAATTTCTTCTAGGAATTATTATAGGTCTCAATTGATTCAACAATTGGATCATTGGAGTTATCGTATTATTGGTATAGGTTTTATCTTTTTAACCATAGGTATTCTTTCGGGAGCAGTATGGGCAAATGAGGCATGGGGCTCATATTGGAATTGGGATCCGAAAGAAACTTGGGCATTTATTACTTGGACCGTATTCGCGATTTATTTACATATTCGAACAAATAAAAATTTTGAGGTTGTAAATTCTGCAATTGTAGCCTCTATGGGATTTCTTATAATTTGGATATGCTATTTTGGGGTCAATCTATTAGGAATAGGGTTACATAGTTATGGTTCATTTACCCTAACATCTAACTGAAAAAAGGACCTAATGAACACAAATAAACATGGGACAGCATATATATAAGAAAACATCGTGTAAGCCAGCGAGAACCTTTTGAATCACTAGTTTGATTCAAAAGGTTCTTACAAAGGCCAAACATATCTGGTTAAAAGTATAATTCATTTTTATTTTTAACTTAAGTTTATTTTTAACTTAAGTTAAAAATAAACTTAAGAGAAGAAATAATATTTGTTTTTTGTAATTGTACAACGAATTTTTTAAACATCTTATTCTTATTATACTATAAGATTGATGTTTGATTTTTTATTTTATTAATTTTTTAATAATTATCTATAAAAATAATTAGATATAATATCTTCGACCTTGTCAACGGATAGTGAGAAAACGAAATCCGGATAAATACCAATACCTATTACAGGTAAAAGGATAGAGATCGAAACAAATAACTCTCTCGGTCCAGAATCAAAAAAATAAGAGTTTGGAGCATTAAAAAACTTGTATCCATAGAACATTTGGCGTAACATAGATAATGAATAAATAGGAGTTAATATCATTCCAATTGCCATTACAAATGTAATTAGTATTTTTGTTATTAAAAAAAATTTTTGGCTGGTAATTAGTCCAAAAAATACTATTAATTCTGCAACAAAACCACTCATCCCCGGTAATGCAAGGGAAGCCATCGATAAGATACTGAAAGTCGTGAATATTTTTGGAACTGGGATCGCCATTCCCCCCATTTCGTCGAGATAAACAAGACGTATTCTATCAAAACTCGTTCCTGCCAAGAAAAAAAGTGCAGCGCCAATAAAGCCATGAGATATTATTTGTAAAATGGCTCCATTGAGGCCCATATCACTTATAGAGCCAATTCCTATAATTATGAAACCCATATGAGATACGGAGGAATAGGCTATTCTTTTTTTTAAATTACGTTGACCAGGAGATGCTGAAGCTGCATAGATTATTTGAAGTGTGCCTACTATCATCAACCAGGGAGCAAATATAGAATGAGCGCGGGGCAATAATTCCATATTGATCCGAACCAATCCATATGCTCCCATTTTTAATAATATTCCAGCTAGAAGCATACAAGTACTGTAATGTGCCTCTCCATGGGTGTCTGGTAACCATGTATGTAAAGGTATAATCGGTGATTTGACAGCAAAAGCAATAAGAAATCCAATATAGAATATTATTTCCAGTACTACTGGATAAGATTGATTAACTGATATTTCAAAATTGAATGTTGGTTCATTGGAACCATATAAACCGATACTCAGAACTCCCATTAATAAAAAAACGGAACTTCCTGCAGTGTACAAAATAAACTTTGTAGCTGAATATAAACGTTTTTTTCCCCCCCACACGGATAGAAGTAGATAAACGGGAATTAATTCTAACTCCCACATGATGAAAAAAAGTAAAAGGTCTCGAGAAGAAAATGATCCTATTTGACCACTATACATTGCTAACATCAGGAAATGGAATAATCGGGAATCTCGAGTAACCGGCCGAGCCGCTGAAGTAGCTAAAGTGGTGATAAATCCTGTCAGCAAAATAGGTCCTATAGAAAGTCCATCTATTCCCAATCTCCAGTAAAAATCAAAAAAATTGATCCATTTATAATCCTCCGTCAGTTGCATTAATGGATCGTCCAATTGGAAATGATAATAGAATGCATAAGTTATTAGAAGGAGTTCTACGGTACATATAAATATAGTGTACCACCTAATTATCTTATTTCCTCTATGAGGAAGAAAGATAATTAAGGAACCCGCGAATATTGGCAAAACTACCACTATTGTTAACCAAGGAAAATAATTCGTAGTAAAAACAAGATACACTTGGACCAGAAAAATCCGTGCTCGAAAAATCAAATATATATTTGATTTTTCAAGCAGGGGGATTTTTGTCGGTAAAAAAAAATAAAATATATTCAGGTGGGATTTGGGAAAGGGATCAATAAGCTAGGCCCATGCTTCGAGTTGTTTCATGCCATAAATAAACTCGAACACTCAAGTAATCCGTTGGACAGGCGGATTCACATCTCTTACAACCAACACAGTCTTCTGTTCTTGGAGCAGAAGCAATTTGCTTAGCTTTACATCCGTCCCAAGGTATCATCTCTAATACATCTGTGGGGCAGGCTCGTACACATTGAGTACACCCTATACATGTATCATAAATCTTTACTGAATGTGACATTGGATATATAAATTTTTGAACATCATAAATTTTCGATCTAGTAAACTTGTAAATGAATTATACATATATTTAGACACCAGATGAATCAATGATTTACCAGAATTTTTCTAATCAATCTGCTTCCAGATCGACTCCTACGAGAGGTCCAAGATACTTTGATTTCTTGCATTTTTTGTAAACACGATCAATACGTTATGTATCATCCATGTTAATTTGACTTGATAAATATTAGAACTTCTATGATTAATACACTACTACTTATTCAACAAATTCGATTGATTGATACGAGTTGATTTTTTGTTACGATAAATTGCGGAAACAATAGCTGGTCCAATAGCTGCTTCAGCGGCTGCAATAGCTATAACAAAAATTGAAAAAATATTTCCTTTTAATTGGCGACTATCAAAAAAATCAGAAAATGTTACGAAATTTATATTAACTGCATTCAGTATAAGTTCAAGACACATAAGGGCTCTAACCATATTTCGACTTGTGATCAATCCATAAATACCGATAGAAAATAAATAGGCACTCACAACAAGTACATGTTCGAGCATCATTGACCAACTCCTTATCAATTTTGATTCATTTCAAGATGAAAAACAATTTAATGAGTTTAAGTGACTAGAATAAAAAAAAGTACTGAATAAGAAAATCTATTGCCAATAGATCAAATAAAATAATTTCTATTTTAGACATAAACAATCTTCAAATAAGATTGAAGTGAGCTGAGCAGAAATGGATATGATAACACAGAACAAAGTTTCATTTTTATTTCGGTTACTAGTTCGAAAGATTTATTACTGGCGGGCCACAGCAATTGCGCCTATCAAAGCAGCTAAAAGAATTATCGAAATGAGTTCAAATGGAAGAAAAAAATCTGTTGATAAATAAATTCCAATTTGTTGACTGTTACTTATCAAATCTTGCTCTATAATTTGGTTTGATCTTGTAGTCCAAATAATCCCGTACCATGACGTATCCAGAATAGTAGTCATTAGTGAAACAAAAATACCTGTACAAATCAACAAAGTAACGCCATCCCCAACGGTCCAAAGATGAAAATCTTTGTAATATTCTGAACCGTTCATGAACATGACAGCAAATATAATTAAAACATTTATAGCTCCCACGTAAATAAGGAGCTGTGCGGCAGCTACAAAATGAGAGTTTGATAGAATATAGAATAAGGATATACAAACAAGAACCAGTCCCAACGAAAAAGCAGAATAAATTGGGTTGGTAAGTAATACTACCCCTATGCCTCCTAATATAAGACCGGATCCCAAAAAGACTAAAAGAAAATCATGTATTGGTCCGGGCAAATCCATTATATGTAAAGAGATAAATAAATTGAAATTTTTTCATGACCTTATTGAACCACCAGGAAAATTTTTTTCTGAAAAGTTCTTAATTGAATTAAATCCTAAGAAATGTGAATTGATGTAGGTACAGTTCTTGGACTAATATCATTCTTTATCTTAAAGTTAAAGAGTGGTTCAAAACTATATTTAGATTTCGAAAAAATTACAGATATATTCATAGATTTTCAATCCAAATTGAAGCACGAACCAACCAATCAATAGTTAGAATTTGTAGTTAGTGACTAAACAAAATAAACGAAAAAAACGGCATTCCTTTCGATCAAAACTGAACCTTATAAATTGGAAATTACTCTTTATCTTTAATCAAAGGATTTACTTTTTTTGATTTCATTTACTTATTTTTTTTAGGTGAATTTAAAATTGTTCGAATTGTATAATCGTCAATTACTGACATTGGTAAACGACCCAAGGCAATTTGATTATAATTCAATTCATGACGATCATAAGTAGAAAGCTCATATTCTTCAGTCATTGATAAACAATTTGTTGGACAATACTCAACACAGTTACCACAAAATATACAGATTCCGAAATCAATACTGTAATTAAGCAACCGTTTCTTTCGAATATTAGTTTCCAATTTCCAATCAATAACAGGTAGATCTATAGGGCATACACGAACACATACTTCACAAGCAATACATTTATCAAACTCAAAATGGATTCGACCGCGGAAACGTTCTGATGTGATTAATTTTTCATAAGGATATTGAATAGTTACAGGTAAACGATTTGCATGGGATAAGGTAATCATGAAACTTTGACCAATGTACCTTGCAGCTCGTACTGTTTGTTGACCATAATTCATGACCCCAGTTACCATAGGAAACATATCGTAAATCTCTATGAATATTTTTATGTTTGTTTCTTTCTCTTGTTTGAGACAAGGCGCAAATATAGAATGTAGTATTCCTTTACAGTGAAAGAAGTTGGAAAGAAGTTGTTAATAATAGATTACCAAGAGAAATAGGTAAAAGAAATTTCCATCCCAAATTTAATAGTTGGTCTATTCTTAGCCTAGGTAAAGTCCATCTTGTTGTGATAGGAATGAACAAGAACAAATAAGTTTTGGCTAATGTAATAAAGATACCAATTGTCGTTCCAAAGACCCAGCGTGCTTTATTTATTTCAAAAAACTCAGAAACCAATATGTACGGAATAGAGATATTCCAACCGCCCAAGTAAAGAACTGTTACAAATAATGAAGAAACTAATAGGTTTAGATAGGAAGCAACATAAAATAAACCAAATTTAATGCCCGAATATTCGGTTTGATAACCTGCTACTAATTCTTCTTCTGCTTCTGGTAAATCAAAAGGTAATCTCTCACATTCTGCTAGGGAAGAAATTAGAAAAACGATAAACCCTATAGGTTGACGCCACAAATTCCACCCCAAAAAACCATATTTTGATTGAGCCTCAACTATATCAACTGTACTTAAACTGTTAGATAATCATAGTCGGTGATAACATCACTGTTACCATCGCTATTACAGAACCGTACATGAGATTTTCACCTCATACGGCTCCCTTAGGGCATAAATAAATTTAAGGACCGAGTCGGTATTATTTATCTTGATATATTTATAGGATAGATAGGTTCCAAATTTAACAAAGGCCCTGAATTAGACCGCTTAAATTCTGTCTGTTATATAATAATAAAAAAAAAAAAAAACTACGTCTGAATTGATCTTATCCTTTATTTAATGAATAATTTTTAAGATTTTAATAAATAATTTAAAATTTTATTTGTTGAGTAATAACTTTAAGTCTTCAATAAAATACTGCTTGTAGAAATATCAATAACCCGTCATTTTTAATTATGAAAAAAAATGAGATATTCTATTAGTTTAGTTGATAAATTATGACACTAATTCTATCTCTATGACTATCCATATACGAAAAAAAAAAAAAAGATCTCTTTTTTTTTTAATTGTATTTTTTCTATTTTTTTTTTTCATTCCTATTCTTCTTTCTTTTCTGAAAAAAAAAGGGGGGAGCTTACAAAATAAAGGATTATTTCGTTTCCGATAGTCATTTATTTGAATCAGTGGATAGGAGTATACTCTGGATCGGAATCGTGGGGAGTACTGCTTAATCATTTCTACTAACTTAAAGCCCCAATTAGTATTCTTGTTATATTATGTGTAAATGTCCTTTGGGATAAATTACACAATTTCTATTACTAATCCTTTGCGTACTTTGGCGTTTCTAACCGTCCACTCATTTTTGCTAAAACTCCCGCTTTAGGGTAATACATACAAACGCTAGTGAAAACGGAATAGGTTGATTTTTTGAACCCGCTTCAAGCTAGGATGATATGACTAATCAACCAATCTTGGGGTAAACGGTCTCTTCTTCTGTTTATTTATGTTCAACTCTTTAATTCTTCTTATACATTGAAGACGAGACTCAATAATTTTACTGCGAATATATATATTATATAGCTATAGCTGTTTTTTTTTCACTCATATAACTATCTAATTTAATTCATTAATCCGAATAATGAATAAAAAAATGAAGATATGTATGCAATTTTTTCCCCCTCTTTTTCTATAAAGACTAGAAAGAAAGGAATAGGGAAAAGTTTATGTTTCAACGAATCGCACGTAGAGATATTGATAATACACATAGAGTTAATGGTATTTCATAACTAATCGATTGAGCAGCAGCTCGTAGACCACCTAAAAAGGAATATTTATTATTTGAACCATATCCTGACATAAGAAGTCCAATGGGAGCAATACTTGAAACCGCAATCCATAAAAAAACTCCAATATTGAGATCGGTTAAAACAAGACGATAGTCAAAAGGAATTACTAAATAACTTAGCAGAATGGATATGACTGCTATGGATGGTCCGATACTAAATAAACTAGTATCTCCTCTAGATGGAAGAAGATTCTCTTTGAAAAGTAGTTTTGTCCCATCTGCTAGAGCTTGAAGAATTCCTAAAGGACCGGCGTATTCAGGTCCAATACGTTGTTGTAGCCCTGCGGATATTTCTCTTTCTAACCATACAATTACTAATACGCCTATTGTGATTCCCAATACAAGAGTCAAAATAGGGACAAGCGCCGATATAATTCCATAGACCCCTTTTAAAGATTCTACTCTGTAAAAAGAATTAATATCTTGTATTTCCGTTGTATCAATTATCATTTCAACGATCAACTTCTCCCATAATGATATCTATGCTACCTAGTATTGTCATAATATCAGCCAATTTCATTCTTTTAACTAACTGAGGAAGAATTTGCAAATTGATAAAACCCGGCGGGCGAATTTTCCATCTCCAAGGAAAACCACTCTGATCCCCTATCAGAAAAATTCCCAATTCACCCTTTGGGGCTTCGACTCTTACATAAAGTTCTTGTTTCGGCAATTCAAAAATAGGAGAAGGTTTTTTACTAATGAATCGATATTCAAAATCATGCCATTCTGGATACCTTTCTCTATCAAAGTATCGAAGTTCTAAATTCTCATAGGGCCCCCCCGGAATTCCTTCTAGAGCCTGTTGAATAATTTTTATGGATTCTGTCATTTCACCAATTCGGACTAAATAACGAGCTAATGAATCCCCTTCTTTTTGCCATTGGACTTCCCAATCCAATTCGTCATAACACTCATAATGATCAACTTTACGAAGATCCCATTGTATTCCGGAAGCTCGCAACATTGGTCCTGATAAACCCCAATTTATTACTTCGTCTCTACCAATAATGCCTACACCTTCAACGCGTTCTAAAAAAATAGGATTTCGTGTAATAAGTTTTTGATATTCAGTAACTCCTGTTAAAAAATAATTGCAGAAATCCAAACATTTATCTATCCACCCATGAGGTAGATCAGCCGCTACCCCTCCGATACGAAAATAATTATGCATCATTCTCATACCAGTGGCAGCTTCGAATAGATCATATATAAATTCTCTTTCTCTGAAAATATAGAAGAAAGGAGTTTGTGCACCAATATCTGCCATAAAGGGGCCGAGCCATAACAGATGAGAAGCTATACGACTCAATTCCAACATAATTACTCTGATATAACTGGCTCTTTTAGGTATTTGAATATTTCCTAACTGTTCTGGCCCATTTACAGTTATTGCTTCTGTGAACATAGTAGCTAAATAATCCCAACGAGTTACATAAGGAAGATATTGTATAATTGTTCGGTTTTCCGCAATTTTTTCCATCCCCCTGTGTAAATAACCCAATATTGGTTCACAGTCAATAACATTTTCACTGTCCAGAGTAACGATGAGTCGAAGAACACCATGCATTGACGGGTGGTGGGGGCCCATATTGACTATCATGAGATCTTTTCTTGTAGCTGGTATATTCATAAGTTTTTCCTCGATTCATTCTTCCATGAATTGCGCAAAACGAAAAAAAGTTCATCAAAATTCAAGATCTAATAAATCAAATAATTCAAAATGACTTTTCAAATTAACTAATTTTTGATTCCCGAATACCCAATTGATTAATTAAGTATTTATAACGTACTCTATTTTTATTTGACAAATAAGACAGCAACCGTTGACGTTTTCCCAGAATTTTACGTAGACCCCTTTGAGATAAATAGTCTTTTCTGTGCAATTCTAAATGTGAAGTAAGTCTTCTTATTTTATTGGTGAAACTCAATACTTGGAATTCAACGGATCCCCTGTTTTCTTCTTTTTCTTCTTGCGAAAAAATTGAAATGAATGCATTTTTTATCATAAAAATGAATCGTCCCTTTCTCTTTTTTTTTAGATATTTTTATAGATATATTTCTTGATCAGTAATAATAATGCCACTCATTTGAATTTGATATACACAAGACTCTTAATTTCGTTAAGAATTTTTTATTTTTGTCAAATAAAATTACTTACTTTAGTAATCAATAATCAATATAATTTAAAAAATGAATTGGATTCGAATCGGATACCGTATACAAAAGTATGATCTATTTCTGTATTCACAAAAAATAAAAAAAAATGAGATCTTCAAATAAATAAGAAGATTTTGTTGATTCATTTCTAGATCGAATTAATATTAATAATATAATACAATGACTCATTAAATTAGTAAGTATTGTGTATCAGAATGAAATGTAAGATAATGGGTATGTTTATTTCTTTGTCTTCATATACGAAGACATGGTACGGGAATATAGTAAAAATGTACCATTAATAAATTTGCAATCGCGGATACATATGAATCCTGGTCATACTAAAACGACTACCATTATTGGTATCAAACCAATAGCGATTCATACAAGCTAAATCTTCTAATCGATAATTGGACCAAAGAAAGAACTTTAATTTAATTAGTTTCTTTTTATCGTTATCAAGATTTTTTTTTTTATTCAACACGCAATTTTTGATCCTATTTCCATTGAAAAATACTGTATTTCTATGGATACTGTTTATATCCCTATAATTCAAAAAAATTTGAATTCTCAATTCTCTACGACGCTTCGGGGATAAAATATTTTCAAGAACAAGCAAATCATAATTATTTTTGTCTATATTTCCAGTCATTTTTTGATGTATTGCAATGGATTCATAAAAATTCTTTTTATTCGTGTCAGCATAGCCATAACTTTTTTCTAGGTATCTTTGATTAATTTGGTGCTTATTCTTATGAACCAATGAAATACCTATGGTTTGATATATATAAAATTGTCCATCATTTTTTACAAACAGACGAACTGGTTCGATAATAAATATTCCTCTTTTTATCAATTCTGTAAGAGTTAAATCCTTCTGGATCATCAGAATATGTGGATTCATTTCTTTTCTTTGAATAGCGGATATAGCAATTTCGTTTGGACTGTTCAGTCTAAGGAGGAGGCAATATACTTTGATGTTATTGATTATTCTTTGATTTAAAGAATCATTCCATCTCCATTGAAACCGCAAATACTTTTTTAAGAAAAACTCAAGCTCTGCTTCTATGTTAGTCTTGTATTGCTTTTTTTTTCTACGTTTTTTCATGTCTGATCCCGGAGAACTTTGTTCACCATCTTTTTTTTTGTTTGAGAGAGCGGATTTAATATATGGTTTTTCGACTAATTCTTTTTCTCCTTGATTTCTATTTTCAAATTTAAGAGTTTTTTTTTTCGAAAATAAAAAAAGAGATATTTTTTTCTTTTCAGTGATGCTTTTATGTTTATTAACATTTTGGTTTACATTAAAATTGAAAAGAAGTAATTTGATTGGTATGGCCCAGGGTTTAATCTTATATGTATTATAAAATATCCCAAATTCTGGGAATAACAAAAATGCAAAATTCGATATGGGGCGACTTGGTATTTCGTCATTCATTCTCATCCAATCAGCGAGAGACTTTTTTTGTTTTTGATTGAATGGGTGAATTTCTTGATGAATCGTGAGATAAAAAAGACCTTTTTTTTTTTTATCAAATTTTTCGATTATTTGATAATTATTAACACTAATCTTAGTATTTTGATTCCTCTTAGTGATGGTATCAATATTAACGCAAGCCTTAATATCAATCTTCTTTGAAAGACAAAAATTGAGAATTTTCCAATAAAAACATTTTCTATCCGGACTTTTTTTTATATCTATACTATTATTTTCTACTCGATAATTTTTGATAAGGATACCTTCTATCATATCAAATAGTTTACGTTTAGGCGTATTGTTATTGTAAGTATAATAAATTTTTTTGTTCTTATTTACTTGTAATGGCAATCCATAAATATATGAGTTTTTTTCATCTTCATAATTAATAGATTTATACGATAAAAGATCATATTGATATTGTTTTTTTAATTTTTTGTTTTTTTTTAGTAATGAATATATTTCAAAAGAATTTTGTTTTTCATATTCAATGAATCGGTTTTTTTCATCTGAATCACATTTGTTTAAATCTTTATTTTTAGTCATACGACATTGATATTGATTGACTCTATTTCGCCATTTTTGTGATATTAATCTAGACCATCTAATCTGAGATAAATCATATTGATAATGAACCTTTAGCCAGTTTTTCCATTCATTAATTAAAGAATTTCGAAGGTTTTTATGTTGTCTTAATTCGGAATCAAATATTCCTTGCGTTCCAACAAAATACTCTTTTATTTCATTCTTAAGAAAAAAAGATGTTCCGTAATAGTTAAAGACAGATCTTAACTTATATAAGTTACTGACTTGGATTTGTGAGAATTTGTAGAATACATATGCTTGTGACAAGTAAGATAAGTCCCAAAAAATATGTGAATTTTTATTAATAATACAAAGTGACTTTTTTATAGTCAAAATAAAGTTAATTATACTTTGATTTGTTTTATCAATTCTTTCTTGATTTTCTTCATTATTATAAATGTATTTATTCAAATTTTTATTTTTTAATTTAAGAAGAAGCTCTGCAATGATTCTAAATAGAATAATGATACATAGAAAGATATATATGTATAGTTTTTCAATCAAAAATTTAAAAAAAAAATGTAATTTACGAAGTAATCGAAGATTTTTTCTTTTTAATATTCGCCAAATGTTTTTTGGTGATTCTAATCTTTTATCTTCATAACTTATTTTGGTCTGGCTAATATTTATCTCTCGAGTTAGAAACCCTATTTGCTTATCTTTTTTCATTTTTTCTATTTCAGTTATGATTGTGTTTGTTCTATTAGTTAGATTTTTCATTTTTTTTTCTGTCAATGAGTAAGTTGCACAATCCATAAATCGAATTTGAATAGACGATTCGGGAATAATTTGATTATGGATTATCGAATCTTTTTCTTTTTTAGGTTCACTCAATTTATATCTTTCTATTTTTTTCAATACAAATGCTAGAATTTGGTTTCTTTTTGAGAGTTCTTTGATTCGTTTTTTTAGTTTTTTTAGAAAGAGAATGCTTTTGATGACCCATTTTTTTGTTTCTTTTAATACATTTAAAAAAAATTTTGTTCTTTCTTTTAAAACTCTTAGAACTAGAAAACATTTTTTTTGCAATTTTAATTTTATTTTTTTTAATTTTTTATAAATGGGTTCAAAAAATGAAATTTGTTGTCGGGGAGAACCAAAAGGTAATTCAGTTTCCATTCCCCAAACTGTTAAAAAACAAAAATCATTTTTTTCTTTTTTTTCTTTCTTTTGAATTGGATCTTTATTAGGGAATCGTAACTTAGATCTGTGCCAAGGTTTCAGACGAAAAGGAAATAGAATCTTTATCTGAATACCGTCTGTTAACCAGTTTTTCGGAAATTCTGTTTCTGATAATTGAACGCCATTATAGGTGCATTTAATATGGATTTCTTTAGTCCAATCCTTTAAATCTTCGGACCATTCGGGAAATTGAAATAATAGTATACGAACAAGATTTTTAGATATTATTAATGAAGGTAATATAATATATTTTCTAAGAATTGATTGGATTACTAATGCAAAACCTCTTATTACTTGAGCAAATATAATGCTATCCCAAATTTCCCCTATTTCTATACGAGTTTTCTCCTCTTTTTTGTATATTTCTCTTTTGTTCTCCTCTTCTTTCTCACTTTCTTTTGTCTTTTCCTTTGTATGATCCGAAATTTTTAATTTATTCTTTTTCCAAATCAAATTTATAAAAATTATTTTCATTAGATCGGGGATATCAAAAGAAAAGAGGGGAGGTTTGTCTACTCTATCTAAAAAAAGGGCGGAATACACATTTGCTTGAAACAGTTCCAAAATAATTATTTTACGCCTTTGAGCTCGTATAGAGCCTTTTATTATATCTCGACGAAAATCCGGTTGTTGTGAATAACGTATCAAAGCCACCTCTTCATCTTGATCAGAATTATCAGTCTCTTTTTCATTAGTATCGGTATTCTCCGGACTATTAGTAAAAATTACGACACGTTTGGCTTTTCGTGAACGAATTTGATAATCCTCTGCCCCACTTTCTTCAGTTGCTACTTCCTGTTGTTCCAATTCGTCGATTAATTTATATGACCATCGAGGAACTTTTTTATTTATTTCTTTTATTCCAATATATTCTTTGCTAATTGTTTTATCCTTAGTATCAGTTATAACTGCATTGATTAAAAATTTAAAAATTTTTATTGGATCTTCTGGATTAATTCTTACTTGTTTGTTTTCCGGAAATAAATAAAGTCCTTTCAAATTTAAATTTGATGTTGATTTTCCTCCAAACTTGCTAATTATATTTAAGAAATAACTCATTTCTGTTGATAATGATTTTCGATCAAATAGAGTGAATTTATAGTCAAATTCTGTGTAATTGGTAGTAAGAAGGATGCCATGAATATTATTTATCAAAATTGTCTCTATGTAATGTTTTATAGCTAGAGAAGTTTTTATGATTGGTAGTAAAAATAGTTTTTTGATTTGTCCGCGAAAGGGTCCGTTAAATAAAGAATCACATATTTTAGGTAAATATTCTTGTTTAGTCTCATTATTACAATTACACAATCTAATTCTTTTTTCGATTATATCCAGAGGAAGGAATCTATTATCTAGAATTTCGACTCTATTTAAAAATTGGTTGCTTATGTTCTTCCTTTTTTGTTCATTGGTATAATTCCAGTGATTATACAGTTCATTATAGGAAATTTTTTCTATTGTAAAAAAAGACATCTTTCTTTGTATCATTTCAAAAAAAGTTGATAAACTTGGCGGATACGTAAAGGATATCCTTTCTTTTCCATCACTTTGACACGTATGAAAAAAATATTGTGACATTTCATTTTCTATTTTATTTTCAAATCGATCATTTTTTATATATCGAAATGGTCGCTTCCATTGTTTATAGTCGAAAAGAATATTAACAAGAGGTTTTTCAAACCAGAATATCTCTTTATCCTTTTTATCTTGAAATATTTCTAACTTCGAATTTTCTTGATTCCCATCTAGATAAGAAGTTTCATAAATTGGTCTATTTTTATAGCGTGTCTCTTTAAAGTGGAATTCATCCTTTGTTTTTCCCTTTCCATTCATTCGGATCTTTTCTGTTTCATCCATTTTGTCCGGATCCTCCTTTTCTTCCGAAAAAAGAGAAGGAGAAGGATCTTCTTCAGTGGATTCCTCTTGTTCCTGTTTAGTCCCCTTTGTTTCGGAAGTTGTTTCTATTTCTACATCTGTTTCTTCCTCGCTTTCCCCCCTTTCTTCCGTTTCTGAGGTTTCTTTCAGTTTCTTAGTAATAATGGGTGACGGTACTCTGCCTAAATAGTAGACACAGGTAATAAATAAGAGAATACTAAAGATTCGAGCCATATTAGATCTAATAAGTACATTAAATCTAATAGAATCATTTTGCTGTATCCAGACTAATACCAATCCAACCCATTTCATGAATAAAATGTGACCAATTAACCAACCAACAAAACTACTTGTTACAAATAATATCTTGTT